TAGCATTTTTGATCCCTCTTTTCCCCATAAAGATATTGAATAGAATACGCTGTTTTTTTTACCACTATAATTTTGAAAATAAATATTTAAATGCCCTTCAAAAGTAAGTAAATAAACCCGAAACATATAAAATGCAGTTAATCCTGCTGTGGAAAAAGCTATTATTGCGAAAATAGATGAATACGACCAACTATCATTAAGAATTTCATCTTTGGACCAAAAACAGGCGAGAGGTGGAATACCACAAAGAGAAAGGGTTCCTAATAAAAAAGCAATTTTTGTAATTGGAACATGTTTTGTTAAACCACCCATAAGAACCATATTTTGACTCTTATCTGGAGAATAGCCAACAAGAATTTCCATTGAATGAATAATGGATCCAGATCCTAAAAACAACAATGCTTTCGAATAAGCATGAGTAATCAAATGAAATAAAGCGGCTCGATAGGAGCCCATTCCTAAAGCTAACATCGTATAACCCAATTGAGACATTGTAGAATAGGCTAAACCTCTCTTAATATCTTTTTGAGCAAAAGCTAAAGTAGCTCCTAATAGTACTGTTATTATACCTATCAAAGCTATTAGCTTCATTATGTAAGGTATAACTACGAAAAGAGGAAGAAGTCGAGCTACAAGAAAAATTCCCGCTGCTACCATGGTAGCAGCATGTATTAGAGCCGAAATAGGGGTAGGTCCTTCCATGGCATCCGGTAACCACACATGAAGGGGGAATTGCGCCGATTTAGCAATTGCACCGGAAAATAATAGGAAAGCACACAAGGTAACAAATAAAAAATGAACCTCATTATCATTATTATAAATCAAGTTATTGAATATTTCAAACAAATCCTGAAATTCGAAACTGCCTGTTATCCAATAAAGACCTAAAATTCCTAATAATAAACCAAAATCGCCTACACGATTAGTTACGAATGCTTTTTGACAAGCATTGGACACAATAGGTCGTGTAAACCAAAAACCTATTAATAGGTAAGAGCACATTCCAACCAATTCCCAAAAGATATAAATTTGTATTAAATTCGAACTGGTAACTAATCCCAGCATTGAAGTATTGAAAAAACTCATATAAACAAAAAATCTCAAATAGCCTTGATCATGAGACATATAACTGTCACTATAAACAAGAACCAAAATTCCAACCGTAGTAATTAATATTAACAAAATAGAAGTAAGTGGGTCAATCAAGTGCCCGAACTCTAAGGAAAAATCATTGTTGATGGTCCAAGACCATACATATTGATAAATGGAACTGCTATTTATTTGCTGAATAAACAGATCGGTCGAAAAAACCATAACTATACTTAACAATAAAACACTCGGAAAAGCCCATATACGGTGAAGTTTTTTTGTTGACACCGGAAAAAGTAGGAGTCCCATTCCTATTAATATAGGTACTGGAAGTGTAACGAAAGATATAATCCATAAATATTGATATGTATGTTCCATAAAAAAAATCTTATTATTTTTAATTAATTTAATTAATAAAAATGAATTCTTTCTTGTTTATGATTCATCGACTCTTATCTCTTTTAAATTTTTAAAGAATCAGTCAATCAAAAAAAAAAAAAAAAATGAATTTAGTTTAACTTATTTTATAACTGTCTTGACAATTATTATTTTTAATCACTATAGAAAATAGAGCCTTTGATGCCTTCAATCCAATTTTAAGAAGTACTAAAGAGATAAAAATGTGTAAATTTTAACTGATCTAGTTTAGATCATATGCTTGGACTGGATGATGTATCAAGGTATATACATTAAATTAGATAAGATTTTTCAATTTTAAAGTCCGGGACAGAACTCGAAACTTTTTTGTTATATGATATGTCCATAAATCAATACCTAATGGGGTTGCTAAACCTTAACACAAATTTTCTACCTAACGAAACCCTAAGGATTAATACAATTAAATAGTTTCAGAAATCCCTTGAATGGAATGTTGAAATTGGAATTGAAAAATTGAAAAAATTCATTTTTTTTTTTTCATTAATTTGAATGTTTCTAAAAAAATATTACATTGAATTAACTTCTTCAAGCTCGCCGATTGAATAAAAAAAAGTTATTATTATTTTGAGCAAGCCGCCATGGTGAAATCGGTAGACACGCTGCTCTTAGGAAGCAGTGCTAGAGCATCTCGGTTCGAGTCCGAGTGGCGGCATAACATTTTAAAATTATCTAATTATTATTATTAAAAGGATAGAATAAATCCTATAATAAATTCAATTCCGTATGTATAATTATGGATAATTAAAGCATTCCCCCCTTTTTTTTATGATATTTTTGACTTTAGAACATATATTAACTCATATATCTTTTTCGGTCGTTTCAATTGTAATTATAATTCATTTTCTAACCTTATTAGTCAATGAATTCGTGGGACTCTATGATTCGTCAGAAAAAGGCATGTTAACTACTTTTTTATGCCTAACAGGATTACTAATTACTCGTTGGATTTATTCGGGGCATTTACCAATAAGTGATTTATACGAATCATTAATATTTCTTTCATGGATTTTCTCTATTATTCATATGGTTCCATATTTTAAAAAACATAAAAATAATTTTAGCACAATAACCGCACCAAGTACTTTTTTTACCCAAGGCTTTGCTACTTGGGGTCTTTTAACCGATATGCATCAATCTAAAATCTTAGTACCTGCTCTCCAATCCCAGTGGTTAATAATGCACGTAAGTATGATGGTATCGGGCTATGCAGCTCTTTTATGTGGATCATTATTGTCAGCAGCACTTCTAGTAATTTCATTTCGAAAAGTCATAAGAATTGTTGGTAAAAACAACAATTTATTAAATTATTCATTTCCCGTTGATGAGATCCAATACATGATGGAAAAAAGCAATATTTTAAAAAATACTTTTTTTCTTTCTTCTAGGAATTATTACAGGTTTCAATTGATTCAACAATTAGATCATTGGGGTTTTCGTATTCTTAGTATAGGGTTTCTTTTTTTAACCATAGGTATTCTTTCAGGAGCAGTCTGGGCTAATGAAGCATGGGGATCATATTGGAATTGGGACCCAAAAGAAACTTGGGCATTTATTACTTGGACCATATTCGCGATTTATTTCCATACTCGAACAAATAAGAATTTGGAAGGTTTAAATTCTGCAATTGTCGCTTCTATCGGTTTTCTTATAATATGGATATGCTATTTTGGGGTTAATTTATTAGGAATAGGACTACATAGTTATGGTTCATTTACATTAATATCTAATTGAATTGAAAAAAGAGTTTGACAAATATAACCATAGGACAGCTTAACATATATATAGGAAGCTTCAGGTAAGTCGTTGAGAACCTTTTGAATCACTCCATTACTTGAGTCAAGTAATGGAGTGATTCAAAAGGTTCTCGCAAATGCTAAACATATCTGGTTACAATTCCGTTTTTTTTTTTATTGTATAACAATTTTTCATTTTTAAAAATCACAGGATTGCTTTTTTATTTTTTATTTTATTTATAATAACTCCCTAAAAAAAAAAATTAGCTATAAAAATAATTAGATAGAATAGCTTCGACCTTGTCACCTGATAATGAGAAAATGAAATCCGGATAAATACCAATACTGATTACAGGCAGAAGGATAGCAATCGAAACAAATAATTCTCGTGGTCCAGAATCAAAAAAATAAGAATTTGTGGCATTAAACAGCTTGTATCCATAGAACATCTGGCGTAACATAGATAATAAATAAATAGGAGTCAATATCGTTCCAACTGCCGTTCCAAAAGTAATTAGTATTTTTGGCATTAAAAAATATTTTTTGGCGGTAATTATTCCAAAAAATACTACCAATTCCGCAAAAAAACCGCTCATGCCCGGTAATGCAAGAGAAGCTAATGATAAGATACTGAACATCATGAATATTTTTGGCATTAGAGTAGCCATTCCGCCCATTTCGTCAAGATAAACAAAACGTATTCTATCATAACTTGTTCCTGACAAGAAAAAAAGCGCAGCGCCAATAAATCCATGAGATATTATTTGTAAAATGGCCCCGTTGAGTCCCATATCGCTTAGAGAGCAAATTCCTATAATTGTGAAACCCATATGAGATACAGAAGAATAGGCTATTCTTTTTTTTAAATTTTTTTGACCAGAAGATGTTGAAGCTGCATAGATTATTTGTATTGCGCCTACTATTATCAACCAAGAAGAAAATAGAGAATGGGCGTGGGATAATAATTCCATATTTATTCGAACCAATCCATATGCTCCCATTTTTAATAAGATTCCAGCTAAAAGCATACAAGTACTGTAATGTGCTTCTCCATGGGTGTCTGGTAACCATGTATGTAAAGGTATAATCGGTGATTTGACAGCAAAAGCAATAAGAAATCCAATATAGAATAGTATTTCCAAGGTCACAGGATATGATTGATTAGCTGATGTTTCAAAATTGAATGTTGGCTCATTGGAAACATAGAAAGCGATACCTAAGGCTCCCATTAATAAAAAAACAGAACTTCCTGCAGTATACAAAATAAATTTTGTAGCTGAATACAGACGTTGCTTTCCCCCCCACATGGATAGAAGTAGATAAACAGGAATTAATTCTAACTCCCACATGATGAAAAAAAGTAAAAGATTTTGAGAAGAAAATAATCCTATTTGACCACTATACATTGCTAACATTAAACAATGAAATAATCGGGAATCCCGAGTAATTGGCCGAGCCGCTAAAGTAGCTAAAGTGGTGATAAATCCTGTCAGTAAAATAGGTCCTAGAGAAAGTCCATCTATTCCTAATCTCCAGTGAAAATCAAAAAAATTAATCCATTTATAGTACTCCGTCAATTGGATTAAGGGGTCGTCCAATTGGAAATAATAAGAGAATGCATAGGTCATTAAAAGGAGTTCTAGTACACATATAAATATAGTATACCACCTAATTACCTTATTTCCTCTATGAGGGAAAACGAAAATCAAGAAACCCGCGGATATTGGTAAAACTACAAATATTGTTAACCAAGGAAAAGAATTCGTGGTAAAAACAAGATACACTTGGACAAGAAAAACCCGTACTCGAAAACCTAATCTATTTTTTTTTTTTTTAGTACGGGTTTTTGTCGGTAAACAAAAAATCAAATGTATTCAAGTGGTTTTTTCTGGAAAGTATCAATAAGCTAGACCCATGCTTCGAGTTGTTTCATGCCATAGATAAACTCGAACACTCAAGAAATCAGTTGGACAGGCGGATTCGCATCTCTTACAGCCAACACAGTCTTCCGTTCTTGGAGCAGAAGCAATTTGCTTAGCTTTACACCCGTCCCAAGGTATCATTTCTAATACATCCGTGGGGCAGGCCCGGACACATTGAGTACACCCTATACATGTATCATAGATTTTTACTGAATGTGACATTGGATCTATAATTTTTTTTTTTTTTTTTTGAACGTCATAAATTTTCGATCTAGTAAATTTTTTAATGAATCATATATTTAGACACCAGATGAATCAATGATTTATCAGAATTTGTCTATTCAATTTCGGATCGACTCATGAGATAGAACCAAGATACTTTAATTTCTTACGTTTTTGTAAACATTATCAGATACGCTATGTATCATACATGTCAATTCAAATTAATGAATCTAAATATTTTATATGATTAATACTACTTATTCAACAAATTCAATTGATTGATACGGATTGATTTTCTGTTACGATAAATTGACGAAACTATAGCCGGCCCGATAGCTGCTTCAGCGGCTGCGATAGATATAACAAAAATTGATAAAATATTTCCTTTTAATTGGCGACTATCAAAAAAATCAGAAAATGTTACGAAATTAATATTGACGGCATTCAGTATAAGTTCAAGACACATAAGGGCTCTAACCATATTTCGACTCGTGATCAATCCATAGATACCGATAGAAAATAAATAAGCACTCAAACCAAGCACATGTTCGAGCATCATCGCCCAACTCCTTATTGATTTCGATTTATTTCAATATGAACAATGAACAACAATTTAACATCAATAGATTAGATTGACTAGAATAAGAATATCACAAGTACAAAACAAAAAAATAGATTGGAATATAGATCGAATAAAAGAATTTATATATGAATAATCTTCAAATATATGTGATAACATAGAACAAAGTCTGATTTGGATTGCGATTGCCAATTTAAAAGATTTATTACTGACGAATTTATTACTGACGAGCCGTGGCAATCGCACCTATCAAAGCAACTAAAAGAATTATTGAAATGAATTCAAATGGAAGAAAAAAATCTGTTGATAAATGAATTCCAATTTGTTGACCATTACTTACCAAATCTTGCTCTATAATCTGGTTTGTTCTTGTAGTCCAAATAATCCCATACCATGTTGTATCTGGAATAATAGTAATTAGTAAAACAAAAAGACTTGTACAAATTAGGGAAGTAAGACCATTCCCAACAGTCCAAAGATTCAAATCTTTGTAATATTCTGAACCATTCATGAACATCACAGCAAATAAAATTAAAACATTTATAGCTCCCACATAAATAAGGAGCTGCGCCGCAGCTACAAAATGAGAGTTTGATAAAATATAGAATAAAGATATACAAACAAGAACCAATCCCAATGAAAAGGCAGAAAAAATTGGATTGGTAAGTAATACCACTCCTAGACCTCCTAATATAAGACCTAATCCTAGAAAGACTAAAAGAAAATCATGTATTGGTCCAGGTAAATTCATTGTACGTAAAATAAAAGATAAAAAAATCAAATTCTTTTTTTTCATGACTTTATTGACCCGACCAGGAGAAACTTATTTAGAATGGGTTCCTAATTGAATTAAATCCTAAAAGGTTTAAATTACTGCAGTACCGCTATCGGACTAATCTGATTCTTTCTCGAAAAATAAAAATTGACACTTTAATTTTTATTTCTATTTCGAAATAATTATGGATAGAATTATGACTATATTAATTGATTTTCAATCCAAATTAAGCTGCGCTGCAATTCTTACCAATCAATCAAATCCAATCGCTAGTTGGGATTTGTAGTTTTTGTAGTTATTGACCAAACAAAATGAAAAAAAAAACATTTCAGACTTTTAGATCAAACCTAGATCTTTGTTTAATGATTAAAAATAACTCTTCAATCAATCTTTAATCAAAGGGGGTTTGCCCATTTTGATTAAAGATTGAGGTGAATTCAAAATTGTTCGAATTGTATAATCGTCAATTACTGACATTGGTAAACGACCTAAAGCAATTTGGTTATAATTCAATTCGTGACGATTATAGGTAGAAAGTTCATATTCTTCAGTCATTGATAAACAATTAGTTGGACAATACTCAACACAGTTGCCACAAAATATACAGATTCCGAAATCAATACTGTAATTAAGCAATCGTTTCTTTCGAATATTAGTTTCCAATTCCCAATCAACAACAGGTAAATCTATAGGACATACACGAACACATACTTCACAAGCAATGCATTTATCAAATTCAAAATGGATTCGACCGCGGAAACGCTCCGATGTGATTAATTTTTCATAAGGATATTGAATAGTTACAGGTAAACGATTTACGTGGGATAAGGTAGTCATGAAACTTTGACCAATGTACCTTGCAGCCCGTATGGTTTGTTGACCATAATTCATGAACCCAGTTACCATAGGGAACATATCGTGAATCTCTATGAATAATTTTATATTTGTTTCTTTATCTTGTTTGAGACAAACTATAAATATAGAAAAGAATTACTTTATAGTGAAAAGAGTTGGGAAGAGGTTGTTAATAATAGATTGCCAAGAGAAATAGGTAAAAGAAATTTCCATCCAAGATTTAATAGTTGGTCCATTCTTAGTCTAGGTAAAGTCCATCTTGTTGTGATAGGAATGAACAAGAACAAATAAGTTTTAACCAATGTAATAAGGATACCCATTGTTGTTCCAAAGACTCTACCTATTTTATTTATTTCAAAATCAAAAAACTCCGGAACGGATATGTACGGAATAGAGATATTCCAACCGCCCAAGTAAAGAACTGTTACAAATAATGAAGAGACTAATAAGTTTAGATAGGAAGCAACATAAAATAAACCAAATTTGATACCCGAATATTCGGTTTGATAACCTGCTACTAATTCTTCTTCTGCTTCTGGTAAATCAAAAGGTAATCTCTCACATTCTGCTAGGGAAGAAATTAAAAAAATGATAAATCCTATAGGTTGACGCCACAAATTCCATCCCCCAAAACCATATTTTGATTGTGCCTCAACTATATCAACTGTACTCGAACTGTTAGATAATCATAGTCGGTGATGACATCACTGTTCCCATCGCTATTACAGAACCATACATGAGATTTTCACCTCATATGGCTCCTCGAAGGCCATAAATAAATCTAAGGGCCAGATCGTATTATTTATCTCGATATATTTGTAGGATAGATAGGATCCAAATCTATTAGATGCCTCCGAATTCCCAAATTTGACCAATGTAATTCTGTCTGTTATAATACTAAAATAAAGTACTTCTGAATTAATCTCATCTTTTAAGAATTTCAATTTTTCTTTCTTGAGCAATAACTTAAATCTTTCAATAAAATACTTCTTGTAGAAATACCAATAAATATTTCAACCTATCATTTTCGATTACGAAAAAGAATTAGACATTCCATTAGTTCATGAATTATGACACGAATTCGATTTCTATGAATATCGATATAGGAAAGAAAGAATAAAAAGGATCTCTTTTTTTTTGTTCCTATTCTTCCTTCTAAAAAAAAAAAAGGAAAGGATTAGTTCGTTCCTGATAGTCATTTGTTTAATTGGTGGATAGGAGCGTACTCTGGATCGGAATCATGGGGAGTACTGCCTGATCATTTCTACTAATTTAAAGCCCCAATTAATATTCTTTTATTTTGGATAATTCTATTACTAATCTTTTATGTATCTTGGTGTTCCTAACCATCCACTCATCTTTATTTTTACTCAACTGCTCGGTAGCATTACAGTAATATATATATATAAATGATAGTAAAAACTCAATAAGGTTGATTCTTTGAGCCCGCTTTCAAGCCAGGATGACTAATCAACCTATTTTGGGACAAATGATCTCATCTTCTTATGTTTATTTCTGCTTTACTATTGTACATAAGAAATGAGTCTCGATTTTTTTTACTGCAAATTTAGAAGCTGTTTTCTTTCACTCATATAACTATCTAATTTAGTTCATCAATCCAAATGATGAATAAAAAAATAAAGATATATATTCAATTAATTTCACCTTCTTCCTAATAAAGAAAAAGGGAATAGGGAAAAATTTATGTTTCAACGAATCGCACGTAGAGATATAGATAATACACAGAGAGTTAATGGTATTTCATAACTAATCGATTGAGCGGCAGCTCGTAGACCACCTAAAAAGGAATATTTATTATTTGATCCATATCCTGACATAAGAAGTCCAACGGGAGCAATGCTTGAAATAGCAATCCATAAAAAGACGCCAATATTTAGATCCGCTAAAACAAAGTGATAGCCAAAAGGAATTACTGAATAGCTTAATAGAGTTGATATGGCTGCTATGGATGGTCCGATACTGAATAAACGAGTATCTCCTCTAGATGGAAAAAGATTTTCTTTGAAAAGTAGTTTTGTTCCATCCGCTAGAGCTTGAAGAACTCCAAAAGGACCGGCATATTCAGGTCCAATACGTTGTTGTATCCCTGCAGATATTTCTCTTTCTAACCACACAATTACTAGTATGCCTATCGTGATTCCCAATACAAGAGTAAAAATAGGGACAAGCATCAATATAATTCCATAGACCTCGTTTAAGGATTTCAATCTGGAAAAAGAATTGATAGCTTGTACTGTTGTTGTATCAATTATCATTTCAACGATCAACTTCCCCCATAATAATATCTATGCTACCTAGTATTGTCATAATATCAGCCAATTTCATTCTTTTAATTAATTGAGGAAGAATTTGCAAATTGATAAAACCCGGCGGGCGAATTTTCCATCTCCAAGGAAAACAGCTCTGATCCCCTATCAAAAAAATCCCCAACTCTCCCTTTGGTGCTTCAACTCTAACATAAAGTTCTTGTTTCGGCAATTCAAAGGCGGGAGATGTTTTTTTACTAATAAATCGATATTCAAAATCATTCCATTCTGGATTCCTTTCTCTATCAAAACTTCGAGTTTCTAAATTTTCATAAGGCCCCCCTGGAATCCCTTCCAAAGCCTGTTGAATAATTTTTACGGATTCCGTCATTTCACCAATTCGGACTAAATAACGAGCTAATGAATCCCCTTCTTTTTGCCACTGGACTCCCCAATCAAATTCGTCATAACACTCATAATGATCCACTTTACGAAGATCCCATCGTACTCCGGAAGCTCGTAGCATTGGTCCTGATAAACCCCAATTTATTGCTTCCTCTGCACTAACAATACCTATTCCTTCAACTCGTTCTAAAAAAATTGGATTTCGCGTAATAAGTTTTTGATATTCAGCAACTCCTGTTAAAAAATAATCGCAGAAATCCAAACATTTATCTAGCCAGCCATGAGGTAGATCAGCTGCTACTCCTCCGATACGAAAATAATTATGCATCATTCTCATACCAGTGGCAGCTTCGAATAAATCATATATTAACTCTCTTTCTCTAAAAATATAGAAGAAAGGAGTCTGCCCACCAATATCTGCCATAAAAGGGCCAAGCCATAACAGATGAGAAGCTATACGACTCAACTCCAACATAATTACTCTGATATAGCTAGCTCTTTTAGGTACTTGAATATTTCCCAACTGTTCCGGTCCATTTATTGTTATCGCTTCTGTAAACATAGTAGCTAAATAATCCCAACGTGTTACATAAGGCAAATATTGTATAATTGTTCGGTTTTCCGCAATTTTTTCCATCCCTCTGTGTAAATAACCTAATATTGGTTCGCAGTCAATAACATCTTCACCGTCTAGACTAAGGATGAGTCGAAGAACGCCATGCATTGATGGGTGGTGGGGACCCATATTGACTATCATAAAGTCCTTTCTTGTAGCTGGTACATTCATAGGGGGTTCCTCGATTTATTTTTCCATGAATTACTGAAAACGAAAAGAAGTTCATCAAAATTCAAGTTCAAGATCTAATAAATCAAATAAAAAAAAAAGGACTCTTCAAATTAACGAGTTTTTGATTCCCGAATGTTCAACTGGCTAATTAATTCTTTATAACGTACTCCATTTTTCTTTGCCAAATAAGACAGTAGTCGTTGGCGTTTTCCTAGAATTTTGCGTAAACCTCTTTGAGATAAATAGTCTTTTCTATGCAATTCCAAATGTGAAGTAAGTCTTCGTATCTTATTAGTAAAACCTACTATTTGAAATTCAACGGATCCCTTGTTTTCTTTTTTGTCTTCTTGTGAAATAATTGAAATGAATGAACTTTTTACCATAAAATGAAATCCCCCTCCTCCCGCCTTTTTAAGATAGTTTTATTGATCAGTAATAATAAATAATGGAATATTAAATAAGAATGTCAGTTCGTTTGTATTTGGTATACACAATAATCTTCAATTCGTTAGGAATTCCTAATTTTGTCAAATAAAATTTATCATTAATCAATCCAATTTTTCGTTTTAGATTTTTAGATATAGATATATATATATTTTTTTCTTTTGTAAGGGAAGAAATATACCATCCTTTCTGTATTTCTAGCCGAATAAAAAAAAAATTGGATTGATTCATTTCTAGATAGAATTGATACATGATTGAATTCCATATATTAGAATGGAATATGGGATGTAAAACAATGTATATGGGCGTCTCCTTATTTTCACTTGTTTTCATATATTTCATATACTAGATTAGATATGCTGTGGGATATATATGACAAATGCACCTTTACTGAATTTTTAATCGTGGACATATATGTATCCTTACCATACTAAACCGACTAGCATTATTGGTATCAAACCAATAGCGATTTATACAAGCTAAATCTTCTAATCGATAATTGGGCCAAAGAAAAAGTTTTAATTTAATTAGTTTATTTTTATCTCTATCAAAACGTTTGCTTTTATCTATAATGTGAGCGCGGTTTTTTATGTTATTATTAGTGATAATTTTTGTATTTATATCATTTCCATTTTTTGAATTGAAAGAAATTAGAATTCTCAATTCTCTACGATGTTTAGAGGATAAAAGATTTTCGGGAACAAGTAAATCATAATTCTTTTTGTCTTTATTTCTAGTTAAACTTTGATTTATTACAATAGATTCAGTAAAATTCTTTTTATCAATATAGTTTTTTTTTCTGTATCTTTGATTAATTTGTTGTTTTCTCTTATGAACCAATAAAATATTTATGGTTTGATACATAATAAATTTTCCATCATTTTTTACTGACAGACGGGTTGATTCGATAATCAATATTCCCTTTTTCATCAATTCTGTAAGAGTTAAATCTTTCTGAATCATTAGAATATCTAGACTCAGTTCTCCCCTTTGAATAGAGGATATAATAATTTCTCGTGGATTTGTCAGTCTAAGCAGGAGACAATATACTTTGATATTATTGATTATTTTTTGATTTAAAGAATCATCCCATCTTAATTGAAAGCATAAATACCTTTTTAGCAAGAAATCAAGTTCTGCTTCCGTATTACTTTTGTATTGCTTTTTCTTTCTACGATTTTTCCTGTCTGATCTTGCATAATCTTCTTCAACATCTTTTTCTTGGTTTGCTAGAACTGATTCAAGATCTACTTGATCCTCAGACTCTTTTTCTTCATGATTTTGATTCTTTAATTGATTTAATTGAATGGATTTTGTTTCATTCGATGATATAGATATAAAAGGATCGTTATTTTTCTTTCTGTTGATTTTTTTATTTTCACTAACATTTTTAGTTCCATTAAAATTTAAAAGAAGTAATTTGATTGGTATCACCCATGATTTTATCTTATATGCGTTGCAAAGTATCACAAATTTTGGAAAGAACCAAAATTCTAAATTTGATGTGGGACGATCTAGTATTTCTTCATTCATTCCCATCCAATCAAAAAGGTTTTTTTTTTGTTTGGTTCCGGTATCGATCCAGGATTCAATATCGACTTTCTTTCTAAGACAAAAATGGAGAATTCTCCAATCAAAATATTTTCTATGTGAGCTTTTTTCCGTATCGATAATCTCATCTTCTGCTAGATGCTTATTGACAGGGATACCTCCCGACATATCAAATAATTTGCTTTTATCTATTTTGTAATTATAAAAAATCTCTTGCTTATTATTTAATTGGAATGGTAATTCATAAATAGATGAGTCTTTCTTATCTTCATAATTAATGGATTTATATAATAAAATATTATATCTATAGTATTTTTTAAAATTATCTTTTTGGTTCGATAATAAATCTACTTCAAAATTATTTTGTTTTTCATAATGAATTAATTGGTCTTTTTCATATAAATTCCATTTATTTAAATCTTTATTTTGAATCATAGGCCGTTGATTCATTCTATTTCGCCATTTTTGCGATATTAATCTAGACCATATGATCTGAGATAAATCGTATTTATATTGATAATTACTTTTTACCCAGTTTTTCCATTCATTCATTACAGAATTTCTAAAATTTGTATCTTTTAATTTGAACTGAAATCTTCCTTGGACTCCAAAAAAATCTTTTATTTCATTCTTAAGAAAAAGAGATGATCCATGATATTGAAGGACAGATCTTAACTTATATAGGTTAATAACTTGGACTTGTGATAATTTGTAAAATACATATGCTTGTGACAAGGAGGTTACGTTATAAAAAATCTGTGAGTTCTTGTTAATATTACTATAATTAAATGCCTTTTTTATAATCGAGATAAAGTGAATTAGTGTATTTTGATTTGTTTCATCAATTCTTTTGTGATTTTCTTTTTTTTTATACATATAAATGTATTTATTAATCATTTTTCTTGGTGATTCAAAAAAAAACTGTACATTGATCTTCGGAATATTAATGATAGCTAGAAGGATATCTATATATATCTTTTCAATCAAAATTTTTATAAAAAAATATGATTTACGGACTAATTGAGCATTGTTTCTTTTTAATATCTGTAAAATATTTTTTGATGATTTTAATTTTAATCTTTTAGCATTATAACTTAGTTTGTTAGGACTAATATTTCTTTCTGAGGTTAGAAATCGTTTTTTCTTTTCTTTTGTAATTTTTTCTATTTGATTTCTTATTGTCTTTGTTCTGGCATTCAGATCTTTCATTTTTTTTTCTGTCATTGAATAGTTTATCCAATCCATAGATCGAATTGAAGTGGAAAATTTATGAATAGCCCGATTATTGATTGGTGAATCTTTTTCGTTTTTAGTTTCATTTAATTCATATACTTCTCTAAATCCAAATAATAGAATTGGATTTCTTTTTGATTTTGAAAATTTATTTATTATTTCTTTTAGAAATAGAATACCTTTGATGAACCAGTTTTTTGTTTCTTTTGGTAAATGTAGAAATAGTTTTCTTTTTTCTTTTAAAATTGTTAGAGTTAGAAAACAATTTTTTTTCAACTTTCTAATTTTTTTTTTTAGTTTTTTAAAGATGGGTTCAAAAAGTGAAAGCTCTTTTCGGGGAGAACCAAAAGGAAGTTCAGCTTCCATTCCCAAAACTGTTAAAAAACAAAAATCATTTTTTTGTCTTTTCTTTTTTATTGGATCTTTATAAAGGAATTTTAACTTAGATCTGTGCCAAGGTTGTAGTCGAAAAGGAAATAGGATTTTTATTTGAATACCGTCTGTTAACCAGTTTTTCGGAAATTCTGTTTCTGATAATTGAACTCCATTATAGGTGCATTTAACATGCATTTCTCTATTCCAATCCTTTAAATCCTCGGACCATTCGGGAATTTGAAATAATAGCATACGAATGCTATTTTTAGCTATTATTAATGAAGGTAATAGAATATATTTTCGAAGAATCGATTGAATTACTAA